AAAGCAACAAATGTTTTTTAGTTTTAACCCTACGACATCGAAGAAATAGGAAAGTACTAGATAAAACTGTTTTAAATTTAAAGAGGATCAGTCGACCTGGTCTACGAATATATTCTAACTCTCAACGAATCCCGAAAATTTTAGGTGGGATGGGGATTGTCATTCTTTCTACTTCTCAGGGTATAATGACAGATAGAGAGGCTCGACTAAAAAGAATCGGTGGAGAAATTTTGTGCTATATATGGTAATCCTTATGATATCCAAATCATATACAGAAGTTTCATATTTATAAAACAAGAGTAAAAGGTGGGTTTCTACTATTTTTATTTTGCCCCCCACATTAGTTGATACCTAAAGCGAAAGAACAAAAATTGGTTCATTTTTGTTCATTTCGGTTTAATTTCTGAATCATTTCCCAACGCTATACTCTTGGTTTGGTTCAGTTAGATAATGAAAATCTGACTCTACCTTATGTTTCAAAAAAGATTCTATTTAATTTTTTTTATACATCTACTACGAGTAAATAGAGTAAAAATTGAGTAAAGTCATTATAATTCAACCGGCAGACGTATAATTTATCGACTCTGAAACAAAGATGAGTTAGAATGATTATGAGGTTTTCTCAATTTAAACATTCATTTCATGTAGATAGAATACAATTCGAAATTAAAATTAAAAATTTCAAGAAACTTATTTTCTTCCAATAAAATAATAATAAAATAAATAGACTCAGAATTAAGTTCAAGGAAAAACAAATATGAAAATAAGAGCATCCGTCCGTAAAATTTGTGAAAAATGTCGACTGATCCGTAGGCGAGGACGAATTATAGTAATTTGTTCCAACCCCAGACATAAACAAAGACAAGGATAATTTTTAGAAAAAAGGGGGGCTCTATAAATCGAAAGTAAAAAAAGCAAAGGATCCGTTTTTACATGAAATGGATATATCCATATATCTCTGACTTAAATTTATGAGATGATATAAAGATGGCAAAACCTACACCAAGAAGTAGTTCACGTAAGAATAGATATATCGGTTCACGTAAAAATACGCGTAGAATACCAAAGGGAGTTATTCATGTTCAAGCAAGTTTCAACAATACTATTGTAACTGTTACAGATGTACGTGGGCGGGTAATTTCATGGTCCTCCGCCGGTACTTGTGGATTCAAGGGTACAAGAAGAGGGACACCGTTTGCCGCTCAAACTGCAGCAGGAAACGCTATTCAAACAGTAGTAGATCAAGGTATGCAACGAGCAGAAGTCATGATAAAAGGTACGGGTCTCGGAAGAGATGCGGCATTACGGGCTATTTGTAGAAGTGGTATACTATTAAGTTTCATACGAGATGTAACTCCTATGCCACATAACGGTTGCAGGTCCCCTAAAAAAAGGCGTGTATAAAAATAAACATTGAAAATATTTCAAGAGAAATAAATTATTCAATGGTTGGATCAAATAAAATAAAATTACTATGGTTCAAGATAAAATAATAGTATCTACTCAGCCACTACAGTGGAAGTGTGTTGAATCAAGAGCAGACAGTAAGCGTCTTTATTATGGACGCTTTCTTCTGGCTCCACTTATGAGAGGACAAGCTGATACAATAGGCATCGCGATGCGAAGAGCTTTGCTTGGAGAAATAGAAGGTACATGTATCACACGCGCAAAATCCAATAAAATACCACATGAGTATTCTACCATAGCAGGTATTCAAGAATCCATACATGAAATTTTAATGAATTTGAAAGAAATTGTATTGAGAAGTAATCTGTATGGAACCCGTAATGCGTCTATTTGTGTCAAAGGTCCTGGATATGTAACTGCTCATGATATAATCTTACCGCCTTCCGTGGAAATCGTTGATAAGACACAGCATATAGCTAACTTAACAGAACCAATTACTTTGTGTATTGAATTACAAATCCAGAGGAATCGCGGATATCGTATAAAAACACAAAAAACTTTTCAAAGCGAAAGTTATCCTATAGATGCTGTATTTATGCCTGTTCGAAATGCAAATCACAGTATTCATTCTTATGTGAATGGAAATAAAAAACAAGAAATACTTTTTCTCGAAATATGGACAAATGGGAGTTTAACTCCTAAAGAAGCACTTCATGAGGCCTCCCGAAATTTGATTGATTTATTTATTCCCTTTTTACATGCAGAAGAAGAAAACTTCCATTTAGAAAACAATGAACCCAAAGGAAATTTGACCCTTTTGAATTTTCATGATAGATTGGCAAAACCAAGGAAAACGAAAAAAGAAATAGCATTGAAATTTATTTTTATTGACCAATCAGAATTGCCCCCTAGGGTATATAATTGCCTTAAAAAGGCTAATATCCATACATTATTAGACCTTTTGAATAACAATCAAGAAGACCTTATGAAAATTAAAGATTTTCGCATAGAAGATGTAAAACATATAGTGGACATTCTAGAAATATAAAAACCTTTCACATAAATTTTAATAAGTTTTGAATGGTTAACACCA